TAAAATTTTAATAATGAAAGATATTGCTATTTTGGGTTCAAAAATCCTACTAGAGATTTTTTCTTGTTCCGGGGGGGTTTCAAGAATGTTAAGGATCTCGCGTCGTAGGGGGGGTAGGGGGGGTTTACCCCCTACAAACCTAAGGGGGGTCACTTGTTAGATCAATCTCTAGTATTGTTCGTAGTGTTATGCTCATGATATCAGTTATGCGTTCTTCAATGACTGTTTAAAGGAGCTTCATCTATATTACTGCGGGCAAGAAAATGTTCCACCTTGTCTTACTGTTGTATTTGCACTGTGAAATGCAAGTTGAAAAGGAGAAAAAAAAGAGAACCCCTTGCCCTATGGAAAGAGTCGTTTGCTGGGTAACGAGTCGTATGTATTACCACCATTAACTTATGTAAGCGTCGATGAAAGTGTGGGGAATGATACCAATTAGTGAACCTGAAGTAGGAACCAGATGCCAGGAATAGTTCACTAAGTGAAACCCCCACAAATACTTGTCCCTCACCTTCAATAACCGTTGGCATTAAGGAATACAGTGGATGGTAGGTTCTTACTACATATCTTACTAATTTTGACGGGATGTTGGGGACTTGGTATATATTAGGATTTGGATTTTTAGCTCGGTCTTAAATTACTCCACACTAGAAATCAGTAGTGTATCCCTACTTTCATGCTTTTAGTATTGCAAATTTTTATTATTTGACATGTGAATGGTTAACACCTAGATATGTTGAATAACCATTAATGTACTAGAATGCCCATTATATGGTTAATATAGTTTAATGGTGATATTACATAGATGTACTTTGTCAGAGAGTAGTTTAATTAAGAATCCTAGCTTTGGGAGCTAGGGGTGGGAGTTAAAATCTCTCTTCTCTGAGCATTAGGGGGGACTTGAACCTCCATTTGCCGGCTTACAAGACCGGTGCTCTGGCATTGAGCTACTAGTGCAAGTTCATCGGAGGGCCTTGTTTTCGACTCATCCGGCCACTGGTGCAAGCACTAGGAAGAGTGTGAAGTAGAGGATTGATGCAACTTGACCAATGATGATGAAGGGGTGTTCGACTGGCATACCCCCGATTCAGGTCAAGATTGCGACGTCCGCGACTAGCGTTCAGAATAGGAATTGGGTGACTGGTCGGAACGTTAGGCTTCGTTGCTTTGAGGTGTGAAGGAAGGGGACTACTATAAGAACTAGGATGGACGAAAGCAGGGCCAAGACTCCTCCTAACTTGTTTGGAATTGATCGTAGGATGGCGTAGGCAAATAGGAAATATCACTCTGGTTTGATATGGGGTGGGGTAACTAAGGGGTTTGCGGGTGTGAAGTTGTCTGGGTCTCCCAGAAGGTTAGGGGAGAATAGGGCTAAGGTGGCTAGTGCAAGGAGTATTGCTACGAATCCTAGGAGGTCTTTGTACGAGAAGTAGGGGTGGAATGAGATTTTGTCTGCGTCGGAGTTTAACCCTAAGGGGTTGTTTGACCCTGTCTCATGGAGGAATAGAAGGTGAATTACTGTGGCAGCTGCAATAATAAACGGGAGGATGAAATGGAAGGCAAAAAATCGAGTTAGTGTAGCATTATCTACCGAGAAGCCCCCTCAAATTCATTGAACTAGGGTGTTGCCTACGTATGGAACGGCGGAAAGTAGGTTGGTAATTACTGTTGCTCCTCAGAATGATATTTGTCCTCAGGGCAGGACGTACCCTACGAAGGCAGTTATCATAACTAGGAGCAGGAGGACAACCCCTACATTTCATGTTTCTTTAAATAGGAATGACCCATAGTACAGGCCTCGGCCGATGTGTATGTAGATGCAAATGAAAAAGAATGATGCGCCGTTGGCATGCATGTTTCGGATTATTCAGCCATAGTTTACGTCGCGGCAAATGTGTGCGACTGAAGAGAAGGCAGTTGAGATGTCGGAGCAGTAGTGTATAGCTAGGAAAAGTCCTGTGACAATTTGGGCTACTAGGCAGAGTCCTAGCAGGGAGCCAAAGTTTCATCAGACGGAGATGTTGGAGGGGGCAGGGAGGTCAACTAGTGCGTCGTTAGCGATTTTAAGTAGTGGGTGGGTTTTTCGTAGGCTGGCCATGAGTAGTTCTTGTAGTTGAATAACAACGGTGGTTTTTCAAGTCATTAGTCCTGGTTAAAATCCTGGCAGGAATCATGTCTTATATTACATTTTTATTTTTGTTCGGTTTAGTTTTAGGGTTAATTGCAGTTGCTTCTAACCCTTCCCCGTATTTTGCGGCTTTGGGCTTGGTTCTTGTGTCTGGGATGGGGTGTGGTGTATTAGCTGGGCACGGTGGGTCGTTTTTGTCCTTAGTTCTTTTTTTAATTTATCTTGGGGGGATACTTGTTGTGTTTGCCTATTCAGCTGCTCTTGCAGCTGAGCCCTATCCTGAGAATTGGTTGAGTACATCTGTTGCTTTTGCCTTTGCTTCGTATTTAGGGGGAATTGGTTTAGTTATGGGGCTGGTTTGAGGTGGGTGGCATGGGATGTCTTACGTGTCTGTTGAGGAGGCTAGTGACTTTCTTATATTTCGTGGTGATACAGGCGGGGTGTCGATAATGTATGGTAGCGGAGGGGGACTGTTGGTGTTGGGGGCTTGGGTTTTACTTATTACCTTATTTGTGGTGTTAGAGGTTACTCGTGGTCTAAGTCGAGGGGCTTTGCGGGCTGTCTAAGGATTGCTAGTATGGTTGCTAGGGTGAGTGTTAAAGTAAAGAATGTAAGGTATGTCTTGACTAAGCCTTGTTGTGCGTTGCTGGTGGCTGTTACTAGCGGTAGGTTAGTTGAGGCTGCGGCTTTTGGTCCTACTTTTTCTAATCAGGTTTGGTCAACTATTTGGCTGGCGATGGTTTGGCCTAGGGTTAAGTTCAGTTTGGGCATGAATCGGTGGATAATGGATGGGAAAAAGCCTAGCATGTTTGAGAAGTGGTGGGGGGAGAGTATTGGTGTTGGTTTAAATTGTTTGTTTGTAAGGGAGGCTAGTTCAAGAGCAACTACAAGGCCCAGAATGGTGACGGCTAGGGCTGCTAGTTTTAGTATAGGGGGTATGGATATAACTGGGGTTTTAATTGGGATAATATTTGAGGTAATAAGTAGCCCTGCAATGATGCTTCCTCAGGCTAGGCGTTTGATAGGGTTAATAACTGCAGGGTCGTTTTCATTGATAGGGGAGAAAGCATTAAATCGGGGGTGGCCCATAGATACAAAGAATACTACGCGGAGGCTGTAGATAGCTGTAAATGAGGTGGCAAGAAGGGTGAGGGCTAGGGCTCAGGCGTTTAAGTGGGATGTGTTTAGGGCTTCGATGATGGCGTCTTTTGAAAAGAATCCGGCCAGGAAGGGGGTTCCTGTGAGGGCGAGGCTGCCTAGGGTTAGGCAGGACGAGGTGAATGGAGTGAGGTTGTGCATGCCTCCTATTTTACGGATGTCTTGCTCATCGTTTAGACTGTGAATAATGGAGCCTGAGCATAGGAATAGTATGGCTTTAAAGAAGGCGTGGGTGCAGATGTGAAGAAATGCTAGTTGGGGTTGATTTAGGCCGATGGTGACTATTATCAGGCCGAGTTGGCTTGATGTTGAGAAGGCAACAATTTTTTTGATGTCATTTTGGGTTAGGGCGCAGGTGGCTGTGAATAGGGTGGTTAGGGCCCCCAGGCATAGGCAGGTGGTTAGGGCTGTCTGGTTGTTTTCTATTAGGGGGCTTATTCGAACTAGTAGGAAGATCCCGGCTACAACCATAGTGCTTGAATGTAGTAGGGCAGAGACTGGCGTGGGGCCCTCCATGGCTGATGGAAGCCATGGGTGAAGGCCGAACTGGGCGGACTTTCCGGTGGCTGCCACGATTAGGCCGAGGAGGGGGAAGGTTAGGTCGTAGTCTTTTGAGTTGATGAATATTTGCTGTATTTCTCAGGAGTTGAGGTTTATTGCTGTCCATGCTATGGCGAAGATTAGTCCGATATCTCCTACTCGGTTGTATAGAACTGCTTGCAGGGCGGCAGTGTTTGCGTCTGCTCGTCCGTGTCACCAGCCGATTAATAGGAAGGATATAATTCCAACCCCTTCTCAGCCAATAAAGATTTGGAATATATTATTGGCTGTGACAAGGATAATTATGGCGATTAGGAAGATAAGTAGGTATTTGAAGAATCGGTTTATGTTGGGGTCGGCGTGCATATATCATGATGCAAATTCTAGGATTGACCAGGTGACGTAGAGGGCGATAGGGGTGAAAATGATTGAGTAGTGGTCAAATTTTAGGCTGATGTTTACGTCAAAAGTCAGGGTGTTCATTCAGTTTCAGTTGGTAATAATAGTCTCTGCTCCCTCGGTGAGAAACAGGAATAGGGGCAGGAGGCTAACAAAGAAGGCCAGTTTTACTGATGTTTTGACCTGAGTGATGGCTCAGGATGGGGTTTTAGGTAAGGGCGAAAGAGTTGTTAGGACCGGGTATAGTAAGATTAGGAAGATAAGGATGAGGCTTGAGGTTATTATTAGTGAGGTGGGGTGCATAGCTGCTACTTGGATTTGCACCAAGAGTTTTTGGTTCCTAAGACCAACGGATGAGCTGTTATCCTTTAGAAGCCCTGTGTTGAGCGAGCCTTGGAGTTTAACCAAGGTGGCGAAGATTAGCAGTCTTTGTTGCGTTCGAGCCTCGCCCGGTGGACAAGGGGGTTTTAACCCCTATTCTTAGAATCACAATCTAATGTCTTGGTTAAACTATGTCTACAGCCAAGCCAGCCTCAGATTAGGTCTGGTTTTGCAATAAGGGCGAGTAGTGGTAGAAGATGTAGTGCCATTAGAAGGTGCTCACGGGAGAAGGTTGGGGGGATGGCAATGATGTGTGTCGGGAGGCGCCCTCGTTGTGTTATTAGGAATATGTATAGAGAGTATGCGGCGGTGATCAGGGTTCCGGCTCCGGTGAGTGCGATGGTTCATCATGATCAATTAAAGAGGCCTGTAATAACTATTAATTCGGCTATAAGGCTTGGTAGTGGGGGGAGGGCCAGGTTGGCTAGGCTGGCGATGAATCACCATGTTGTTATTAGGGGGAGGGCTGCTTGAAGCCCCCGTGCTAGGAGCATTGTTCGGCTGTGGGTGCGTTCATAGTTAGTGTTTGCTAGGCAGAAGAGGGCCGAGGAAGTTAATCCGTGGGCAATTATGAGGATGAGTGCCCCGGTTAAACCTCAGGGGGTTTGAATTAGGATTCCTGCTGCCACGAGTCCTATGTGGCTCACTGATGAGTAGGCAATTAGGGCCTTTAGGTCTGTTTGGCGTAAACAGATAGATCCCGTTATGACCATGCCCCATAGTGCTAGGATGATGAAGGGGTAGCTTAGTTCTTTTGTGAGGGGCTCTAGGACTACAAGGACACGGATAATGCCGTATCCGCCCAATTTTAGGAGGATTGCGGCTAGGACTATTGAACCTGCAACTGGGGCTTCAACGTGAGCTTTGGGCAGCCAGAGGTGGACTCCGTATAGTGGTAATTTAACCAAGAAGGCGACAAGGCAGGCTGCTCATCATAATTTATCAGCGTAAGTAGTGCATAGTGTGGGTTTGCCGTATTGTAGGACAAGCATGGACAGGGTTCCTGTGTCATTTTGAAGTAGAAGAAGGGCGACTAGGAGTGGCAAGGAGCCTGCTAAGGTATAGAATAGGAAATAAGTGCCTGCGTTCAGGCGTTCTGCTTGATTTCCCCAGCGTGTAATGATGAGTAGGGTTGGGATTAGGGTTGCTTCAAACATTACGTAGAATATAATAACTTCGGTGGCACTAAAAGCAAGAATTAGGAAAATTTGTAGGGTGATCATAAGGGTGACGTATGTTCGTTGGCGTAGAATTGGTTCAGAGCTTATATGATTTTGGCTGGCAATGATTATTAGGGGCAGTAGTCAGCAGGAGAGTACCAAGAGAGGGGAGGAGAGGGCGTCTGTGCCTAAGAATGGGTTGATGTTAGTTCACCCGGTGTCTCAGGGTTTTTTTATTCAGGTGAAGCTTATAACTGCGATAGCGAGGCTGCTAGTTGTGGTTGTATGTCAGAATCATTTATGATGGGATAGTCATGTGATTGGTAGTAGTGTAATAGTAGGGATTAGAATCTTTAGCATTGTAGTAGATTTAGGTTTTGTAGGCGGTCTGTGCCATGTGTTCGGGCAGTGGCTACAAGTAGGGCGAGTCCTGCGCTCGCTTCGCAAGCTGAGAAAGCCAGTAGGATTATAGGTGCTATGGCAAAGCTAGTACAGTTTAGTTGAAGGGTTCAGATGGAGAGGGCAATGAACAGAGACAGTATCATTCCTTCTAAGCAGAGTAGTGCGGATAATAGATGGGTCCGGTAAAACGTCAGCCCCATTAGGCCTAATATGAATGCTGATGAGAAAGCAAAATGTACGGGGGTCATGCAGGGGGTTGTGGGGTTTAACCACAAGTTTTTGAGCCGAAATCAAATGTTTTTTTTAAACTAACGCCCTATTCAGCCCACTCTAGGCCCCCTTGAATCCATTCGTATACAAGGCCAAGGGTTAATAGTGCGAGTACGGTGGATGCCCAGATGAAGGTTGTAAGGGGGGAGTCCAGTTGATCTCCTCAGGGGAGTGGTAATAGTAAGGCAATTTCTAGGTCAAAGAGAAGAAAGAGGATGGCCACGAGGAAGAAACGAAGTGAGAAGGGAAGACGAGCGGACCCTAGGGGGTCGAATCCGCATTCGTATGGTGATAGTTTTTCATGGTCGGGGGTTATCTGTGGAAGCCAAAATGACACTAGGGCCAGGATTGTGGAGAGAAGAATCGAAATGATTATGATGGCTGTAACGATACTCATTATCTTTCCCTGGGTTTTAACCAAGACCAGGTGATTGGAAGTCACTTATACTCATATTAGTACTAGAAAGATTAGGATCCTCATCAATAGATTGAGATGTAAAGGAATAGTCAGACAACGTCTACGAAGTGTCAGTATCAGGCAGCTGCTTCGAATCCGAAGTGGTGTTCTGAGGTGAAGTGGTATTGTACTTGGCGCAGAAGGCAGATGGCTAGGAATGTTGAACCAATAATGACATGGAGTCCGTGGAATCCTGTGGCTACAAAGAAGGTAGAGCCGTAAACTCCGTCGGCGATTGTAAAGGGGGCTTCGTAGTATTCTAGGCCCTGAAGGAAGGTGAAATAGAATCCTAGGAGAATAGTTAGTGCTAATGACTGGATGGCTTGTTTTCGCTCTCCTTCTATGATGCTGTGGTGAGCTCAGGTTACTGTTACTCCGGAGGCTAGAAGAACGGCGGTGTTGAGGAGGGGCACTTCGAATGGGTCAAGGGGTGTAATTCCCATTGGAGGCCAGCAGCCCCCCAGTTCAGGTGTGGGGGCAAGGCTGGCGTGGTAAAAGGCTCAGAAAAACCCGAGGAAGAAGAAGACTTCTGAGGTAATAAAGAGGATTATTCCGTATCGGAGGCCTTTTTGGACCGGGGGTGTGTGGTGTCCTTGGAAGGTCCCTTCTCGGACAATATCACGCCATCACTGGTACATTGTGAGTAGTAGGAGGGCGGTTCCAAGGGTTATTAGTGTTGTAGAGTTGAAGTGGAATCATATTGCAAGGCCGGATGTTATTAGTAGGGCAGCGACAGCTCCGGTGAGGGGTCACGGGCTTGGGTCGACTATATGGTATGCGTGTGCTTGATGGGCCATTAGACGTTTTCTTGGAGGTAGAGGCTTAAGAGCAGAACAAATACGTAAGCTTGGATTATAGCGACGGCCACCTCTAGGAGTGTAAGTAGGAATAGTACGGTTGCTGTCAGAATAGCAACTGTGGGCATGATGGATAGGAGGACGAAGGCAGCTGTGGCAATTAGTTGGATCAGTAGGTGACCTGCTGTTAGGTTTGCGGTGAGTCGAACCCCTAGGGCCAGTGGTCGGATAAACAGGCTAATTGTTTCGATGATAATTAGTACTGGAATTAGTAAGGGAGGTGTCCCCTCTGGAAGGAGATGGCCGAGGGAGGCGGTCGGTTGGTTACGCATGCCGATGATTACAGTGGCTAGTCAAAGGGGGACGGCTAGGCCTATATTCAGTGATAGCTGGGTTGTGGGGGTGAAGGTGTAAGGAAGAAGGCCAAGCATGTTAAGCGTGATAAGGAATAATATTAGGGAGGTGAGAATTAGGGCTCATTTGTGGCCGGGGTTGTTAATAGGAAGTATTAACTGTTGGGTATAATTTTTGATGAATCAGCTTTGAAGTGTTATGTAGCGGTTGGTTAGTCATCGGTTGGAGGGCTTTGGAATGAGAATTCAAGGGAGTGTGAGTGCCAGGGCTATAAGGGGAATGCCTAAAAATAGTGGGCTTTCAAATTGGTCGAAGAAGCTTAGGATCATGGTCAGTTTCAGGGTTCTGTTTTGGGTTTTTCTATGCTTTGGGCTGTGGGCTCATTTGGGAAAATGTGCCCTAGGACTTTTTGGGGAAGAATGGTAAGGAAAATCAGTCATGAGAAGACTAGGATGGCGAGTCAAGGCGCAGGGTTGAGTTGGGGCATGTCGCTAAGGGTGATTGGGGGACACCAGTTTTTAGCTTAAAAGGCTAACGCTATACCCATTTTAGCTTCTTAGCGAGGCATCTTCAAGTAGGAGAAGTGATCAATCCTCGAAGTGGGTTAGTGGTACGGCTTCTACAACAATTGGCATAAAGCTGTGGTTAGCGCCGCAGATTTCTGAGCATTGGCCGTAAAACACTCCTGGGCGGGAGGCGATAAAGGCTGTTTGGTTTAAGCGGCCAGGGACGGCGTCCATTTTTACCCCTAGGGCAGGTACTGCTCAGGAGTGCAGGACGTCTTCTGCTGAGACTAATACACGAACGGGTGATTCAACTGGGACGACCATGCGGTGGTCGGCCTCTAGAAGACGGAATTGACCGGGGGCTAGATCTTGAGTTGGGATCATATAAGAGTCGAATCCGAGGTCTTCGTAATCTGTGTATTCGTAGCTTCAGTATCATTGGTGGCCTATGGCTTTAATAGTGAGATGTGGGTCGTTAATCTCGTCTATTAGGTACAGAATACGTAGCGAGGGGAGAGCAATCAGAATAAGAATTACCGCGGGGAGCACGGTTCAAATGACTTCGATTTCTTGGGAGTCTAGGATATATTTGTTAGTTAGTTTAGTGGACACCATTGCAACGATAATGTAAAGGACGAATGTGCTAATTAAAAATACAATTATTAAGGCATGGTCATGGAAGTGTAGAAGTTCTTCTATTACAGGGGAAGCTGCGTCTTGAAAGCCTAGTTGTGATGGATGTGCCATTATTAATTTAAGATACGTGGGAATCCAACCCACAATTCTGCCCCGACAAGGCAATGTTATGTTCGTTTGACTAGTATCTCTTTGTAATGTAAGGTACGCGGGGGTTTCGGCCCCCAACTTTGCCTTAAAGGGGCAATGTTGATACACATTAGTAATATCTTATAAAGGGGTGGTTTGTAACATAAGATGTGTAGGAGTCCAGTGACAGCTCTGTTTTAGTAGTTCGGTGTAGTGTCCGTTGTTGCACCATATTGAGATGGTGGCTTGGGGAATGAGATACGTGGGAATCCAACCCACAATTCTGCCTTGACAAGGCAACGTTATGTTCGTTTGACTAGTATCTCTGTAAGAAAGTGACAGAGCGGTTATGTGGCTGGCTTGAAACCAGTTTATGGGGGTTCGATTCCTTCCTTTCTCGATTAGTTTGATCGAACTTGGACAAAAGCAGGCTCTTCAAACGTGTGATAGGGGGGAGGGCAGCCGTGTAGTCACTCTACATTTGTTGTTGTGAGGTCTACTGCGGCCACTTCACGCTTAGCAGCGAATGCTTCTCAAATAATGAAAATGAACATGATCACTGCAACTAAGGAGATTATTGACCCGAAGGAGGATACAGTATTTCAAAGGGTGTAGGCGTCTGGGTAATCAGAGTAACGTCGGGGCATTCCTGCTAAACCTAGGAAGTGTTGTGGGAAGAAGGTAAGGTTTACACCGACGAACATAACTAGGAAATGTACTTTAGTTCATGCAGAGTTTAAGGTGTAGCCCGTGAATAACGGGAATCAGTGGACGAATCCTGCTACGATTGCGAATACTGCTCCTATAGATAGGACGTAGTGGAAGTGGGCAACAACATAGTAGGTATCGTGAAGGACGATGTCCAAGGATGAGTTGGCAAGTACGATACCGGTGAGTCCACCGACAGTGAAGAGGAAGATGAACCCAAGGGCCCATAGTAGGGGTGTCTCTCATTTAATGGACCCTCCGTGAAGGGTTGCTAATCAGCTGAATACTTTTACCCCTGTTGGGATGGCAATGATTATTGTGGCTGATGTGAAGTATGCTCGAGTGTCAACGTCTATCCCCACAGTGAACATATGATGTGCTCAGACGATAAAGCCTAATAGGCCAATTGCTATTATGGCTCATACCATACCCATATATCCAAATGGTTCTTTTTTCCCGGCATAGTACGCAACAATGTGTGAAATCATACCAAAGCCGGGCAGGATTAGAATATATACTTCGGGGTGTCCGAAGAATCAAAATAAGTGTTGGTAAAGAATTGGGTCCCCCCCTCCTGCTGGGTCGAAGAAGGTGGTATTTAGATTTCGGTCTGTTAGGAGCATTGTAATACCGGCAGCAAGGACAGGCAGGGATAGGAGTAAGAGGACAGCTGTAATTAAGACAGATCATACGAAGAGGGGGGTTTGATACTGGGAAATAGCGGGGGGTTTCATGTTAATAATAGTTGTAATGAAGTTGATGGCCCCGAGAATGGATGAAATACCGGCCAGGTGAAGGGAGAAGATCGTCAAGTCTACTGAAGCCCCAGCGTGGGCTAAGTTGCCTGCCAGAGGGGGGTACACGGTCCATCCTGTGCCGGCCCCAGCTTCAACACCGGAGGAGGCTAGTAAAAGGAGGAAGGATGGGGGGAGTAGTCAGAAGCTTATGTTGTTTATTCGAGGAAAGGCCATGTCTGGCGCACCAATTATCAGGGGAATAAGTCAATTGCCGAAGCCCCCAATCATGATTGGTATCACTATAAAGAAGATCATCACGAATGCATGTGCTGTGACGATTACATTATAAATCTGGTCGTCCCCGAGGAGTGCGCCGGGTTGGCTTAGTTCTGCCCGGATAAGTAGGCTTAGGGCCGTGCCGACCATGCCGGCTCAGGCACCGAACACTAGGTAGAGGGTGCCAATGTCTTTATGATTGGTCGAAAAAAATCAACGCGTGATGGTCACAGGTAGGATGGCTGAGTTTTAAGCGGTGGATTGTAGCCCCATAGACAGAGGTTCGAGCCCTCTTCTTACCAAGTTCGGAGGTGTAATATACATGTTGAATTGCAAATTCAAAGTAGCAGGCTAACCCCTGCCCGGACTTTCCCCCGCCTTTTTTCTATACAGGCGGGGGAAAGTAGACGAATGCTCGCTGGTTTGGGCGCTTAGCTGTTAACTAAGATTTTGTAGGATCGAAGCCTGCTCGTTTAGCTAATGCTTTAGCTTAATTAAAGTGCCTGCTTTGCATGCAGGAGATGTTGGTTAATGTCCTGCAAGCCTTAGGGCAGGGGCTGAGAGGTTTTCACTCTCGCTTAGGGCTTTGAAGGTCCTTGGTCTCATGCTATCCTAAGCCCCTTACAGTATTAGCGTTGCTGCGATGCCTGGTGTGAGTGGGAGAAGTGTTGTGGTGGCAGCGGCAGAGATAGCTAAGGGTAGAGAAGTTTGCAGAGAGTTGAGGCGTCAGGGGGCGGTTCCTGCAGGGTTGTTGGGGGATATCGTTAGTGTCATGGCGTATGATAGCCGTAGGTAAAAGTAAAGGCTGAGTAGGGCTGTAAGGGCGGCGATTGTGGCTGTTATTGCCAGGTCCTGCTTGGTAAGCTCTTGCAAGATTAGTCATTTCGGTATGAAGCCCGTTAGTGGGGGGAGGCCTCCTAGTGATAGGAGAATGAGGGGGGTCAGGCATGTCATGGCTGGGGCTTTTGTTCACGAGATGGTAAGTGAGTTGATGGTGGTTGCCTTGTTAAGTTTGAACACAATAAATGTGGAGAATGTTATTACTAGGTAGGTGATCAGGGTTATTAGGGTCAGGGATGGTGAAAATTGTAGTACTATAATCATTCAGCCAAGGTGGGCAATTGATGAGTAGGCCAGGATTTTCCGTAGCTGGGTTTGGTTTAGGCCGCCCCACCCTCCAATTAGGGTTGAGCTAAGGCCAAGGAAAATCAGGATTGTTGCGTTTGCAGGCTGGATTTGAAGCAGGAGGGCAAAGGGGGCTAATTTTTGCCATGTCGATAGAATTAGACCTGTGGTAAGGTCCAAACCTTGGAGGACTTCTGGCAGCCAGGTGTGCAAGGGGGCAAGTCCTACTTTTAAGGCTAGGGCGATTGTGATTAGTGTTAATGGGAGGGGGTGGGATATTTGTTGGATTTCTCATTGTCCTGTGAGTCAGGCATTTGTTGTGCTTGCGAATAATAGTATAGCGGCCGCGGTTGCTTGTGTTAGGAAGTATTTTGTGGTGGCTTCTACGGCTCGTGGGTGAGAGTGTTGGGCTATTAGGGGGATAATAGCTAGTGTATTTATTTCTAATCCTATTCAGGCTAGCAGTCAATGTGAGCTTGTCAGGGTAATTGAGGTGCCTAGGCCTAGGCCAAGAATAAGCGTGAATATAACGTAAGGATTCATTAGTATAGGAAGGAATTTAACCAACATGCTTGGGGTATGGGCCCAAAAGCTTAACTTAGCTGACTTTACTAGGAAGTGGTGTAGCGGAAGCACTGAGAGTTTTGACTTCTCCGGGTAGGGTTCGAACCCCTTTTTCCTAAGGAAGTGGGGGGGCTTTAACCCCCATGATCCACTCTATCAAAGTGGCCCTTTGGTTTCAGGCACACTTCCTTGGTTAGAGTTGTGGGGGCAGGCCTGCGAATGCAGTGGGTACTGAGAGGTGTCAGATGATTAGTGCTAAGGTCAAAGGTAGGAAGTTTTTTCAAATAAGATGTATCAGTTGATCATATCGGAATCGGGGGTAGGATGCTCGCACCCAAAGGAACAGGATTGAGAGGAGCGCTGCTTTGGTCATCAGATTTATTGCTGTTAGTTCTGGGAGTGCTGGGACATGGGAGGCCCCTAGGAATAGTGTGGCGGATAAGGCATTCATGAGTAGGATGTTGGCGTACTCTGCTAGGAAGAATAGTGCGAAGGGGCCTCCGGCGTACTCAACATTAAACCCTGAGACAAGCTCTGATTCTCCTTCTGTGAGGTCAAAAGGGGCTCGGTTTGTCTCAGCTAGTGTTGAAATGTACCATATTGCTGCTAGGGGTCAGGCTGGTATAATGAGTCAGACGGCTTCTTGTGTGACATTAAAGGTGTGTAGGGTGAACCCGCCTGTGAAGATAATTGTGCTTAGTAGGATGAGCCCCAGGCTGACTTCGTATGAGATTGTTTGTGCTACGGCCCGAATGGCCCCAATTAGGGCATATTTTGAGTTAGAGGCTCAGCCTGAGCCAAGGATTGAGTAGACTGCTAGGCTTGATAGGGCGAGGATGAATAAAACTCCTAGGTTGAGATCAATAACTGGGTATGGTATTGGGAGGGGGGCTCAAAGGGTCAGGGCTAAAGTCAGGGCGAGTATTGGTGTAAATAGGAATAAGATTCAGGAGGAGGTAGAGGGGCGGACGGGCTCCTTGATGAATAGTTTAACACCATCGGCGATGGGTTGGAGGAGGCCATATGGTCCTACAATGTTTGGGCCTTTGCGTAGTTGCATATAGCCTAGTACTTTTCGTTCAATAAGGGTTAAGAAGGCCACGGCGAGTAGTACTGGGACAATGTAGGCCAGTGGGTTAAGGATGTGAGTAATAATGGTTGAAATCATAGTTAAAGAGAGGACTTGAACCTCTGTTGAAAGGGCTTAGGCCTTTTGCAATTTACCGAGCTCTGCCACTCTAACATGTCGTGTTCTTTGGCGTTAATGTTATGTCCTCTTACTTATTTTAGTTGATTACATTAAATAGGGGTGAGGCATGTCTCGGGCATGGGCCTCCTCTTTTCGGTCCTTTCGTACTAGAGAAGAGCATGTCATAGATAGAAACTGACCTGGATTACTCCGGTCTGAACTCAGATCACGTAGGACTTTAATCGTTGAACAAACGAACCCTTAATAGCGGCTGCACCATTAGGATGTCCTGATCCAACATCGAGGTCGTAAACCCCCTTGGCGATATGGGCTCTGGAAGGGGATTGCGCTGTTATCCCTAGGGTAACTCGGTTCGTTGATCGGCATGGCCGGATCTGTAGGTTAAAAGTTTTAATACTTAGAGCGGGAGCTCTTGGTTATGGGGCTTATTGGGCCCCGGTCCACATGGAGGATTAGTTTTTCTCCGCGGTCGCCCCAACCAAAGACATTCTAGTAGGTTTCATTCTGTTTTGGCTCTTGTTTGAGGGTTTTTAACGTGATCTGCTTTATGTCTAAAGCTCCATAGGGTCTTCTCGTCTTATGGTTTTATCCCCGCTTCTGCACGGAGAGATCAATTTCATTGACTTGAAAGAGGAGACAGCTAAGCCCTCGTTATGCCATTCATACAGGTCTTCATTTAAAAGACAAGTGATTGCGCTACCTTCGCACGGTCAAAATACCGCGGCCGTTAAACACATGGTCACAGGGCAGGCGGGACCTCTTATTTGTTGATTTTGCAAGAGGCGATGTTTTTGGTAAACAGGCGAGGCTTGGGTTTGCCGAGTTCCTTCTCTTTCTTTTAGTCTTTCCCTGGGGCACACCAGTGTGGGGTTAACGGTTATATTTGGGTGTTTTTCTAGTTGGCGGATGGTTAGTCTAATTCCCTCTTCTTTTGGGGCCGTTAATTCTCGGCGGGGGTCCGTTCCGATTTACACTTGTGCGAGGAGAGGGGCATGCCCTCTTATTACTCATATTAGCATGGTCACCCCTATGTGTGCATAGGGCGGCCTGGTATTGTGCAGAGGTTAAGATAGTGTTATCGGGATCTGGGAATAAGGAGGTGTCTAAGCTTTAACGCTTTTTGCATAGGTGGCTGCTTCTAAGCCCACTAGAACAGGTGTCCTTGGTATTTGTGATCTATAACCTTCTGTTAAAGTTGTATCTTTATTTAAAGGGGCTGTACCCCCTTTAGTTAACTCTCTTAGTTTCTTTTAGTCGGTAGGGTTGAGGACTATGTGAGGGTATAATCTAAGAGGCTGAACTCCTATCCATTTCCCAGGCAACCAGCTATCACTAGGCTCGGTAGGTTTATCACCTCTACTCGGAGTTCTTCCCACTCTTTTGCCACAGAGAAGGGTTGGCCCTGCAATAGGCTGTCTCGGAGTAGCTCGCTTAGTTTCGGGGGGCCGAACTAAAATTCGTTTTGCTCGGTCTTTGCTGGCTAAATCATGATGCAAAAGGTACGAGGGGTCATCTCTGCTTTATTTGTCTTTACTGATTTGTTTCATTTCTTTTTCAGCTTTCCCTTGCGGTACTTTCTCTATTGCGCCTTTGTCCTTTTCTGTCGCCCATACTAAGGGGGAAAAATGGTTTGTTTTGTTATGATTAGGGGCTTTGGGTTTATAAATAGGGGTTTGTTGGTTTTGATGTGTTGGGCTAGCTGTTGGGTGTCGAGGTGTTCCGGTTTGCACGGAGTCCTTCTCAGTGTAAGGGAGATGCTCTTCATTGTTAAGCTACACTTCGAGTTTTTCCAAGTGCACCTTCCGGTACACTTACCATGTTACGACTTGCCTCCCCTCGTTGGTTGAAGGGGTATTAAGGTATTTAATGGTTTTTTCGGGGAGAGTGACGGGCGGTGTGTACGCGCTTCAGAGCCTGCTTCAGTGGGACGCTCTATTTCCGACTTACTGCTAAATCCTCCTTCGGAATAGTGTTTCAACTTATCTTCCGTGTGTAAGTGGGGTGCACTAAATGTAGCCCATTTCTTCCCTCTCCATACGCTACACCTCGACCTGGCATTTTGGGTTGTGCCAATTAAGCTTACTATTGGTCCTTCACAGGGTAAGCTGATGACGGCGGTATATAGGCGGTTTGGACAAGAAGAGGTGAGGTTGAACGGGGATTATCGGTTATAGAACAGGCTCCTCTAGGTGGGTCTGAAGTACCGCCAAGTCCTTTGGGTTTTAAGCTGATGCTCGTAGTCCCCTGGCGGATAACTATTGTGGGGTGTTATCAATGTTTATGGCTACGCATAGTGGGGTATCTAATCCCAGTTTGTTTCATAGCTTTCGTGGGTTCAGGTGAATAAAGCCACTTTCGTTGGTGGGTTTCTGGCCCTCGAGTGCGTATAACAGCTTTGTGGGCATTTGGCTTTAGTAGGGTGTATTCATAACCACGCTTTACGCCGGATTTTGTCAACTTGAACCTCTCGTATAACCGCGGTGGCTGGCACGAGTTTTACCGGTCCTCTTAGCTTTAACTAAGTCAAGTTTTCACTCATGGCTTAATGTCTGTCACTGCTGAGTTCCCTTGGGGGTGTGGCTGAGCAAGGCGTCGTGGGCTAACTAATTTGGGCCTGATACCAGCTCCTTGTCCTCATTCAGAGGGCTGTGGGGCATTTTCACAGGGGGGCGGATACTTGCATGTGTAAATTTGGCTAGAGCTGACAATAAAGTTAGGACTAAGCCTTTGTGCTCTCGGAGCTTTTCAAGGCTCATCTTGACATCTTCAGTGTCATGCTTTGTTTTAAGCTACGATAGC